ACGGATCGTATGGTAGGACATAAATTGGGAGAATTTGCACCTACTCTAAATTTCCGGGGGCATGCGAAAAATGATAATAGATCCCGTCGTTAATAATTAATTAAAAAATAATAAAATATAGATGCTTATCGTTCATTAATGAGAGGTGAATCTTATGATACAGAAGAGAAAGGTGAAGAAATATACAGAAGTATACACTTTAGGTCAACATATATGTATGTCTGCTCACAAAGCGAGAAGAGTAATTGATCAAATTCGTGGGCGGTCCTATGAAGAAACACTTATGATACTAGAACTTATGCCTTATCGAGCATGTTATGCCATTTTAAAATTGGTTTATTCTGCAGCAGCAAATGCTAATCACAATAAGGGTTTGAACGAAACAAGTTTAATCATTAGTAAAGCCGAAGTCAACGAGGGCACAACTGTGAAAAAATTAAAGCCCCGGGCTCGAGGACGGGGTTATCCTATAAAAAGATCCACTTGTCATATAACTATTGTATTGAAAGATATATCTTTAGATGAAGAGGAAGAAATAGATAAAAGGAAATTCTATAAATTAGAGCTGAGGAATACTTAAAGGAAGAATATTTTATATTATAAAAAATACAAATACGCTATATTATGTTATGCTTAAAAAAAATCGAATGAATAAAAAAAAAATACAAACAGATGTCACGTTTCACGATATATATAGTAGTGGGGGATTATGGGACAAAAAATAAATCCACTTGGTTTCAGACTTGGTGCAACCCAAGGTCATCATTCTCTTTGGTTTGCACAACCAAAAAATTATTCAAAGGATCTACAAGAAGATCAAAAAATACGAGATTGTATCAAAAATTATGTGCAAAATAATATGAAAATATCCTCTAATGTAGAGGGAATTGCACGTATAGAGATTCAAAAAAGAATTGATTTGATTCAGGTCATAATCTATATGGGATTCCCCAAGTTATTAATAGAAGACAGGACTCGAAGAATCGAAGAATTACAGACGCATGTACAAAAAGAACTCAATTGTGTAAACCGAAAACTCAACATTGCTATTACAAGAATTGCAAATCCTTACGGGCACCCCAATATTCTTGCAGAATTTATAGCCGGACAATTAAAGAATAGAGTTTCATTTCGCAAAGCAATGAAAAAAGCTATTGAATTAACTGAACAGGCAGGTACAAAAGGGATTCAAGTACAAATTGCAGGGCGTATCGACGGAAAAGAAATTGCACGTGTTGAATGGATCCGAGAAGGTAGAGTTCCTCTACAAACCATTCGAGCTAAAATTGATTATTGTTCCTATGCAGTTCGAACTATCTATGGGGTATTAGGCATCAAAATTTGGATATTTGTAGACGAGGAATAATAAGAACTTACTTGACTTATATTTAGTTCTATCTGGTGATAAAACAAAAAACAAAAAATGGCAAACTCTTTCATTCTTTTTCTGGTAAATAATAAAAAAAAAAAAAAGAACAATTCTATAAGGTTGAATAAAAATTCGATTAATCATTTGATATAATTGCTATGCTTAGTGTGTGACTCGTTGGTTTTTTTAGGGTTGGGATTCAAAAAAATGGACAGCCCATAGTACAAACTGATAACTATAGAACTAATAACCAACTCATCACTTCGTGTTATCTGGATAGAAAGAACCAGTCAAGATATGATATATAAGTCATATCATTGTAGCAACTGAAATCTTTTTTACATAAACAAACAAAAAAAATCTGATTATGGGTTGTAAAGCAATATAAAGTATACAGATAAATGGAAGGGTGAGAGAAAGATAGAAAAAGAATATTAATGATATATAATTCCAATATGTAAGGTCTATGAGTCATCTCATATAAAGGGAATGTAATAAAGCATCAATACTGATTGATCCATAATTAGACAAATCCGTGCATAGAACACAAAATCAAGAGCCCCGAGCCAATAAAGACTGAGAAGGTTGACTCAAGAATAAATTTAATTGGAGGCTCCGTTGTAAAATTCAGACCTAATCATTAATCGAGAAGTGGTGGGAACGACAGAACCTGTGAATGCATAAGATTCTATTGAAAACGAATCCTAATGATTCATTGAGTAGGATGGCGGAACGAACCAGAAACCTATTCATTTATTCTGAGAGGTCATGTCATAGACTAATCTTACAACTGAATGTTGAAAGAGTAAATATTCGCCCGCGAATTTTTTTTATTTCTAAATTTGAGTCGATTCGAAATAAAAGGAAAAACAAAATAAAGATTCATTATAACGTTCTACCAAAACGACATTATCTATAAATAGAATACGTGTTAAATTATATATTAAAACACAAAAAATTTCTAATTTCTAATCGATTAGATCAAATTTCAAAGAATCCCACGATTCCATATATTATTAACCGTGTATTTTTTTTTTGTTTAATTATTTAAAATTGTTTAATTCGCGAGGAGCTGGATGAGAAGAAACTCTCGTGTCCGGTTCTGTAGTAGAGATGGATGGAATTGCTAAACAACCATCAACTATAACCCCAAAAGAACCAGATTCCGTAAACAACACAGAGGAAGAATGAAAGGAATATCTTATCGAGGTAATCGTATTTGCTTCGGTAGATATGCTCTTCAAGCGCTTGAACCCGCTTGGATCACATCTAGACAAATAGAAGCAGGGCGGCGAGCAATGACACGAAATGCACGCCGCGGTGGAAAAATATGGGTACGCATATTTCCAGACAAACCTGTTACAGTAAGACCTACAGAAACACGTATGGGTTCGGGGAAAGGATCTCCCGAATATTGGGTAGCTGTCGTTAAACCCGGTAGAATACTTTATGAAATGAGCGGAGTAGCAGAAAATATAGCTAGAAGGGCTATTTCAATAGCGGCATCTAAAATGCCTATACGAACTCAATTCATTCTTTCTGGATAGGAATGTAGAAACAAACGAAAGGGGTTTTTGGGATGAAAAAAAAACAATTGCAGGTTTCTTTTTTTGTTTTGAACAAATAATATTTCTTTTTTTTTTTTTTTATTTATACCTTTGCATTGAAAAAGAAAAAACCGATAAAAAAATGATATGATTCAACCTCAAACCCATTTGAATGTAGCGGATAACAGCGGGGCCCGAGAATTGATGTGTATTCGAATCATAGGAGCTAGTAATCGACGATATGCTCATATTGGTGACATTATTGTTGCTGTAATCAAGGAAGCAGTACCAAATACACCTCTAGAAAGATCAGAAGTGGTCCGAGCTGTCATTGTACGTACTTGTAAAGAACTCAAACGCGACAACGGTATGATAATACGATATGATGACAACGCTGCGGTTGTTATTGATCAAGAAGGAAATCCAAAAGGAACCCGAATTTTCGGCGCGATCGCCCGGGAATTAAGACAGTTAAATTTCACTAAAATAGTTTCATTAGCACCTGAAGTATTATAGGGGAAGACCTTAATATAGTATTTGAATGAAATTGATTAAATTTATTTAATTTATTAGTAAATTGTTTATCTATCACGTATATATCTTTAATAATTCATAAATATAAAAAAAAAAAGAATTCATAAATATTAAAAAATTCAGAAAAAAAGAAAAAGAGCATGTTGATTATATCAAAATTCGGGGGAAACAAAAATCTTAGTTTATCATGAGTAAAGACACTATTGCTGACATAATAACCTCTATACGAAATGCTGACATGAATAAAAAAAGAACAGTTCGAATACCATCTACTAACATCACTGAAAATATTGTTAAAATCCTTTTACAAGAAGGTTTTATTGAAAACGTGAGAAAACATCAAGAAAGCAATAAATATTTTTTGGTTTTAACCCTACGACATAGAAGAAATAGGAAAGGACCATATAGAACTGTTTTAAATTTAAAACGGATCAGTCGACCCGGTCTACGAATATATTCTAACTATCAACGAATTCCTAGAATTTTAGGCGGAATGGGGGTTGTAATTCTTTCTACTTCTCGAGGTATAATGACAGACCGAAAGGCTCGACTAGAAGGAATCGGCGGAGAAGTTTTGTGTTATATATGGTAATCTTTCTAATAGCCGACACGGTCATATTTGTGAAAAAAGAGAAAGGACAAGTTTATAATATTATCCCTCTTACATTAGTTGATACTTCAAAGCGGTTTTACCTGGAATGAAACAACAAAAATGGATTCATGAGGGTTTAATTACTGAACAACTTACCGATGGTATGTATCTTCCGGATTCGTTTAGATAACAAAAAAATTATTCTGGTTTTTGTTTCGTAAAGGATTTCATGTAGTTTTATACGTATACTACCAGGAAATAGACTAAAAATTGAGGTAAGTCCTTATGATTCAACCAAAGGGCGTATAATTTAGAGACTCCAAAGCAAAGACTTGAATGATTAGGCGGTTTTTTCAATTTCAACATTCTTTCGTGAGGATACAATTCGAAATTAAAAATTTCAAGAAACTTATTTTCTTCCAATTAAGTAGATTCGGTATTAAAAAAAGGAATGACAAATATGAAAATAAGGGCCTCCGTTCGTAAAATTTGTGAAAAATGTCGATTGATCCGTAGGCGGGGACGAATTATAGTAATTTGTTCTAACCCGAGACATAAACAAAGACAAGGATAATCTTTCTAAAACAAAAAGACTCTCGAAATCTAAAGGACCCGATGTACAGATGTACAAATAAATAAATAAAATAAGTAAAAAAAAAAAAACAAAGAATAAGGATCTGTTTTGACATGAATAAGGATCTGTTTTGACATGAAATGGATATATCCATATATCTCTGACTTATATTTATGAGATGATAAAATATGGCAAAACCTATACCAAAAATTGGTTCGCGTAGAAATAGACGTATTGGTTCACGTAAGAATACACGTAGAATTCCCAAGGGAGTTATTCATGTTCAAGCAAGTTTCAACAATACCATTGTGACTGTTACAGATGTACGGGGTCGAGTAATTTCTTGGTCCTCTGCCGGGGCTTGTGGATTCAAGGGTACAAGAA